TCGTCAGCTCGAAGAGTTACCATTAGTGTCTCTTTTTTCTTTTTCGGAAACAAAGGGAAAAAATAATGCCTAAACTCTAAACTTCAAAGTAGAAGGGCTAATCCGTTATTTCTTCCATGGCCCCGAGGATTCCAATATTAGCATTGATGGTACGGAAATGTAACTCGCTATTCAAACAACTATTCAGAGTTCCTAGAGCCCCCTGTAAGACTTGTTGGAAAACTTGTTGTCGGACCTGATTAATCGCTCTTTGTTGTTCAAAATGAAGGGTTTCATTTTTGTAATTTTCTAATTGTTCCAAACTATCAGAAGTAGCATTAATCAAATTGGCTTTTTCTCGTTCTATCTCAGAGTATCCATTCATTCGATACTCATCTGCTTCCATTTCCACTTTCCTTAAACGAGCCCGAGCTCGTTCGAGCTGCTCAATAGCCCCTCTACGTAATTCTTCCGAATTTCGAATAGTACTCAAAATCCTCTGTTTTCGATTATCTAATAAATCATTTAATGAAAGTAGATTATCTTACCATTAATTTCACAACATCCATGATCTCTTCCCGAACCAAACATGAATCTTTCGATTCATTTGGCTCTCACGCTCCATTTTTGATTTTGCGGGCATTCCCATATCTTTTTTTATGTAATGAGCCTATCCTCTCTATTTCTGTTTGTATTCAAACATAGCAAAACCAATACAAGACCAGAATATTAGGAGGACTCTTCCGACCAGACAAAAAATCTATAATTGTCAGCAAAGTTGTTTTTTTATTTGTTCTTTTTGAAAATTTATATATTTTCAATTTTATTTCCTTTTTTATTCAAATCCAAAAATTCCTCTTTTTTATACATAGGTTGTCGATTCGGCATTGGATAATATTGGATAATAAAGGGGCAAGATGCCCTTTCTTTATTCTAGTAAATGGTTCAAATCACTTTATCGATATGAGTGTTCTATATCGGAAAAATTACCAACTATTCTTTTTTAAACCATTTCGGTACTAACGTAGTGGTAGAAAGAGTACCATGTTGTGCCCGGACTTCAAACAGTTTAGCTTTAACCATGTTAATGGTCTCACATTATTGGTTGATAGAGAATCAAAGTTTACTTACCAATGAATAACGAAATGCTATGGTTCTTACATATGATTTATGAATTTACTCAGAAGGAATTCGTTGAGATTATGCACTTTTTTTCTGATTCATTCTATACTATAAAAATAGAATATAAAATAAAAATAACATAAAAAAAAAAAAAATAAAGTGCAGCCGGTTGGGTCCAACCTATTCTTGAAATATACAACTCGCACACACTCCCTTTCCAAAAAAAATCAATACACCAAGCACTACACTTAGATTTATTGGATTTGTTGCTAAAATATCGGTATTAAACCCGAAACTCCCGGCGGATGGCCAACGGCCTAAGGAAACGAAAGAATCGGTTACATTTTTCATACGCTCTCCTCTTATAGATAGGACTAACAAAGAACAGAGTTCTTTTTGTATCACTTGGCTCGCCCTTTTTTTTGATCGATTTCTTTTTTTTCTTAATTTCCCATTTTTAATGGGAGTAGATTCAATTTAGTTATTGAATTTGAGAATTACAAAATTTCTTATTTTTTTTTTTCTTTTTTGAAGTTTCCGATAAGATAGTTATTAAGTTAGGTACTAAGGTCTCGTGTCAATTGCAAAATATCTCCTTTGTTCAAACACTTCTTAAAAGAAAAGTCAAAATTCCATCGTAGTAAACTAAGGACGGGAAGGAAGAAAGCGAGCGAATCCACTAATTCCTCATTCTCAAATCAGTCCTTCCGGGGGTATTGTTGCAACAAATACATAATTGTAGGAGTAAAGTATTGATATAATTCACAAAAGCAAACGGCAACGAGTTAATAAAATAAGAAAAAAGTACGTTATGTACTTTTTTCCATTTTCATTCGAGGATTAAATTAAACAAAAGGATTCGCAAATAAAAGCGCTAATGCCACGACCAGTCCATAAATTGTTAAAGCTTCCATAAAAGCTAGACTAAGCAATAAAGTACCTCGTATTTTTCCTTCTGCTTCTGGTTGTCTCGCAATACCTTCTACGGCTTGGCCTGCAGCAGTACCTTGACCAACTCCAGGTCCAATAGAAGCAAGCCCTACGGCCAATCCAGCAGCAATAACGGAAGCGGCAGAAATCAGTGGATTCATGATGATAGGTTCCTCGCACCAAAAAAAAATGGTTAATGATACAATCAACCAATGAATTATTATTTATTTGATCACTAAAATCTATGGAGTCAAAATAACTAAAACTTCGAATAAAAAAAAATAATATAATATAGATTAGATAGGGATAACCCCTATATAACTAGTATATATCTAATATCACATATACATTTGTTTCTTTCATAACGTAAACCGCCCGCATTTTATATTGAATTGGATTCTAGAATAATTCTTCGAAAGATATACAGGGGCTGTGGCTGGGCTTATAAGCATTCCATATATCTAGTGTGACACCCCTAACCCATCCACCATTTCGTAATATCGTCCATTTTTCCTCCTACAACTCTAGTCATATATATATATGTATTTCTATCTATTATGTTCCTCAACCAAGTAGATTATATGCATTGCCTCGATTAGGATAAGCTAAAAAAAAAAGACTATTTCGAAAACTAATCAATGATGACCCTCCATGGATTCCCCTATATAAGCCGCAGCTAAAGTTGCAAAAATAAGAGCTTGAATACCACTTGTAAATAATCCAAGAAACATGACAGGTATAGGAACTACTAAAGGTACTAAAGAAACAAGAACAACAACTACTAATTCATCAGCCAATATATTCCCGAAAAGTCGAAAACTAAGAGATAAAGGTTTTGTGAAATCTTCTAGGATGTTAATTGGTAAAAGGATTGGAGTTGGTTGAATGTATTTTCCGAAATAGCCCAATCCTTTTTTGGTAAGACCTGCATAAAAATATGCCACTGACGTGAGTAAAGCTAAAGCAACAGTAGTATTTATATCATTCGTGGGGGCGGCTAACTCCCCATGAGGTAACTGTATGATTTTCCAAGGTAAAAGAGCACCTGACCAATTAGAAACAAAAATAAATAGGAACATAGTTCCAATAAAGGGAACCCAAGGACCATATTCTTCTCCAATCTGAGTTTTGCTCAAGTCTCGAATAAATTCAAGGACATATTCGAAGAAATTCTGACCATCGGTTGGAATGGTTTGTGGATTCCGAACAACTAGGATGACTGAACCTAATAAGATAGCAATTACGACCCAAGAAGTGATAAGTACTTGGGCATGAATTTGTAAACCTCCTATTTGCCAATATAAATGTTGGCCTACTTCTACACCTGATATATCGTATAACCCTTTGAGTGTTTTAATGGAACATGGTATAACATTCATATTGTCCTCTGGCAGAAATCGAACTTCAAAAAAAAGAATTATTTTGATTCAACCATCTCTTTCTCAACTCATCCGCTTTCATCATTAATCATATATTTAGGATACCAAGAAATCACATAACATAATATCAATATCCCATTTTATCTCTTTTTAAAAATGCAAGACAAGAATAGTAACCGATCCAATAAAATAAATTAAAATAATTAACTAATCTTATTATTCTTAATCATAACATAATCATAATCAACGACTTCTTATATAGCTAGAACGACCCTCACAAATTGCGGATACTAATTTGTTAAGAATCAATCGGATTGAAGCTATAGCATCATCGTTGGCTGGAATCGAAATATCTGCGAGATCTGGGTCACAATTTGTATCGATTAAACAAATCGTCGGAATTCCCAAAATGACACATTCTCGAAGAGCCGTATATTCTTCTTGCTGATCGACGATGATTACAATATCGGGCAACCCCGTCATATATTTGATCCCACCCAGATATGTTTGCAAAGTAGATAATTTTCTCTTCAACATTGCTGCATCTCTTTTAGGGAGACGGTTGAGTTTCCCCATTTTTTGTTCTGCTCTTAAGTCTCTGAACTTATGAAGTCTCGTTTCCGTAGTGGACCAATTCGTTAACATACCACCGAGCCATTTTCTAGTAACATAATGACATCGAGCCCTTATTGCAGCCGATGCTACTAAATCTGCTGCTTTATTTTTGGTACCAACGATTAAGAAGTTTTTTCCTCGACTTGCTGCATCAAAAACTAAATCACAGGCTTCTGATAAAAAACGAGCAGTTCTAGTAAGATTTATAATATGAATACCTTTACGCTTTGCAGAGATATAAGGGGCCATTCTAGGATTCCATTTCTTAGTACCATGACCAAAATGAACTCCTGCTTCCATCATCTCTTCCAAATGGATGTTCCAATATCTTCTTGTCATTTTTCCCACGCTTTCTCTTTTTTTTTTAATAAATAAATAATTGTTCCTACGGAACTTTCTACCGGGATTGACCATCGATACACAGCCCAAACCATTAATTTTTATTATTACTTACTAAATTTTATTTATTACCAAATCAATAACTAGAAAATAACTAGAAAGTAATTTAAAGAAGAAATCTCTCCTTAGGAATTATGAATTCGCGTAAATAAATTTTCTGGTGTGTCGTGGAAATTGCTTGGGGCGCAAGAACAAAAAAATTCTCTATGGTGTAACAAAATATCTCTCATTTCCAACTCGAATAGATTTTTCTTTTTGATTTCCAAATGAATGTTTTTGTCTTGCCTTGAACGGTGCACTAATTTTTTGAATCCCGTACCGACAGGGATAATACCCCCCAGAACAACATTTTCTTTCAAACCCTTCAACCAATCAATACGACCCCGTAGAGCAGCTTTTGCTAAAACTCTAGCAGTTTCTTGAAAACTTGCTTCGGATATGAAACTTTGAGTATTCAGAGATGCCCTCGTTATTCCCAATAAAATTGCCCGATAACAGATCGCTTCGTCTAAAGCACGCCCTGCTCGTTCCGCTCGCAACAATCCGATTAATTCTCCAGGTAAAAAAACATTAGACATTCCATCTTCTGAAACCAACACTTTTGATGTTACTTGCCGTACAATAATCTCTATATGTCTATTATGGATCTGTACCCCCTGGGATCGATAAACCTTTTGGATCTTATTAACCAAAGAGATACGACTTTGGGCTATGGTTAGCTCAGCTCCAATTAAGAATCCCCAAGGAATTCCAAGAATTCTTGGTATACGCTCGTTCCAACCTTCAACTCTCCTTTCAAGGTTCATTGATATTGAACCAATCGAGCGAACTTCTAAGATTTGTTCCACTTTTGGAAGACCTTGCGTTATGTCACCAGATCGGGATTTTTCATATATAAATGTAACTAATGTATCTCCTTCAAAAAGGGTTTCTCCATAATGTCCATGAACAGTCGCCCCTGGAGTGGCCAAATAGGGCTTAGCAGATCTTATAATTAAGGAGTCAACATGAACAATTAAAATTTGACCAGATTTTTTTATGCGTGGTCCATATTTAAATAGACATATATTTTCACAAATAAATTGTCCAATGCTAATTATTGTGGATGTCTCTTCACAATAATTGTAATGTAGAAAGCACCAATTCAAATGGAATGGATTCAAAATGATGTTATTGCATGGACCAGGATTATAAATCCTCCTATTTTCATCTATTAAACAGTATTTAAGTACTTCAAGTACTTGGAAAGTCTGTTTAAAATTGTCAAGTAGCCAATATTTGTTTAACAAGATCTGATTATGAGTTATTAAATGGTAAGATGAATAAAAGTTCACTATTTTAGGTACAATAGTACCTAAGGGACCCAACAAATCCCTAATTGGAGTTATAGGATTTGACTCTTTTGCCGCATTGTTATATTTCGAACCGTTGAATGGACCAACTCGAAAACAATTGAATGATGACAAAATTATCAAAGATTGGCATTCCTTATTTCGATTCAACAACGTACCGACAGTTTCTTGATGCTGGGTAACTAATGGAATCTTCCCTTTGGAATAAAAAGGATTGATATTGGTGCGATCTAATCCATTATCGGGAATCAATCCTGAACCCGCCGTATCATACCTTTTTCCAGTATATGAAATAGTAGACTTGACTAACTCAATTCTTATGAAATCGCGAATCAGATCATTTGCCCTTACCTCAACAAAGGAAGCATGAACCTCTTCTATAGAACCGTTTTTTTCTTGGTCCCAATTCAATACTAAGCAAGTCCGAACTAATTGAATACTTGTGTGAGAAATTCCTCGAATTGACTTTCCATTTCCATAAAGGATATAATTGACAACTCTAAGTTGGACATTATCTTTTTCCTGCAATAGATCTTGAGGGAAAAGTTTTTCTAAATTTATCCCATCAGCTATTTCATATGTGACTACGGGCCGAACCAAAACAAAATACTTTTTTTGGGTCGGTGTGATCCGTTGGACATAGATCCCATTTTTCAATTTTTTTGATTCCTTAGAATTTGTTTTTTCCGTTCCTGGCGGTATCAAAATGCCACTGTGTCTGGATATCTTATCTGTCTCTCCGGGAAAATGAATATCTCCAGAAAAGATTTTCAGTTCAATACTTTTTTTTTTTTTCTCCACTCGGACTAATCCACCTACTCGGCTTCTTGTATTTGTATTTAAAGCGAGTTGTGTATCGACTCCAATGATACTATTGTTACGAACCATTATGGACGAAGATCCGGGTAAGATATGTACCTCTTCGGGAATAAAAAAAAACCGATCCACTTTCATTTGGTATTTCGGACTAAATTCTTTTGCTCCTCGATACTCAATCAAATCTTCTTTTTTTACGATAGAATCCGCCTCTACAGTCCCATATTTAGTAATTCCCGAACTCTTTCTTCTGTATCGTGGATCATCAAAATAAGCAAGAATACTATTTCTACGTAAAATACCATTTATGGGTATTTCAATGGAAATATTAAAAGAGGGTATTAGTTCTTTCTCTCGTTCTTGATCATATTGTAATGGGATGAGAAATCTATTTCTTCGCTTTTTTGCCAAGAAATCGGAATTCTCTTGGAGAATCGAAGGATATATGAAATTCCAATGACCATTGGATATGATTCGATCAAGTCTTGAATAGTCAAGAATTTCCCTATCTTTTTTACCAGAAGGATCCAACAATTTATGTCTTACTCGATCATTAGTGATTGAGAGGTCAGAGATATCTATTTCGTCGACAGAAAAAAAATGAACATTCATTTGATCTTGATCCTTGTGGAGCGAAAAAGACACTATACTGGATCCGCATGGACCTCCTGCTAATATCCATAAATGACTTGTTTTTGGTAATAGATGAACATTACTATATGTATATTCGGGTGCATGGTAGACATCGGTACTCCAATGCATTTCTCCCTCTGATTCAGAATAAATATGTTTTCGAGCCTTCTCTTTAAAATGAAAAGTGGACGTTCCGGCACGAATCTCAGCAATCACTTGTTCCGATTCTACATATTGATCATTTTGCACTAAAATCAAACTTTTTGGTGGAATATTCACACTATGTATAATATCCCGACTCTCAATAGTTACATACAAGTCTATAGAACATAGAAAAGCAGGATGCCCATGACGGGTACGTGTGGGATGAACCAAATACTCGTTGAACTTTATTTTTCCATTAGAAGGAGCTCGTACATGTTCGGCAGTACCGCCTGTGAATACTCCACCCGTATGAAAAGTTCTTAATGTTAGTTGAGTTCCAGGTTCCCCAATTGATTGACCCGCAATAATACCTATGGCTTCCCCCAATTCGACCAGGTCGCCGTGAGTGGGGCTTCTGCCATAACATAATTGACAAATCCAAGATGTATTCCTGCAAGTAAAGGGGGTTCGAATATATATTGGTTGTGCTCGAAAGGTTATGAATCGATTGGCAAGTCCAATCCCAATATCTTGATTTCGAGTGGCAATGCATCGTATCCCCATATATATATCGTCTGCTAATACACGACCAATTAGGGTTTGGACAAAAATTTTTTCTGTCACCCCATTTCGAGGACTCACGGAAATACCTCGGATAGTACCACAATCTGTTCTACGTACAATAATGTGTTGAACTACTTCAACAAGTCTACGCGTGAGGTATCCAGCATCTGATGTTCGTACAGCAGTATCCACGACCCCTTTTCGCGCTCCGTAGCAGGAAATTATATATTCTGTCAAAGAAAGCCCTTCGCGTAAATTGCTTTGGATGGGTAAATCAATCATTTGTCCTTGGGGATCCGACATTAATCCTCTCATACCTACTAATTGATGTACCTGAGATGCATTTCCTCGAGCTCCCGAAAAGGACATTAGATGGACTGGATTAGAGGGATCGGTCATCCGAAAATTAGGATTCATTTCTTGTCTCAAATATTCACTTGTGGCATACCATATCTCAATGGATTGACGTAATTTTTCTACTGCGTGTACATTCCCATAATGATGGTGTTTCTCCAAAATAAAACTTTGTTGTTCAGCATCTTGGACTAACCATCCCTTAGAAGGTATTGTTAAAAGATCATCAATCCCTAATGAAATAGATGTAGCAGTGGCTTGCTGGAAACCCAAAGTCTTCACTTGATCCAAGATATGTGATGTATATGCCATTCCGAAATGATCTATTAATCTGCTAATAAGTCGTTTCATAGCAGTTCCATCTATCACTTTATTGTAAAAGACCGGATCGGCCCGTTCTGCCATAAGTACCTCCATATTCTGCTGAGTAGGATTCGACAATGGGCTTGAGTCAGTGATTCGAAAACTTCCTTTCCTCAATGTCAATGTTGATTCACATAGAAATTCAGAAATTATGATAATACTAGTGAAATTGGATAGACCCAACTTCCCACGGGCACGAGTATCGTCTAATCGAATTTCTTAGTTTAGATAGCGTATGCCCGACAAAACCCCTGCACGGCTTCTTCTATTTCTCGATAAAAAGAAACATGACCAATAGTGGTTCGAATGTATATACAACGGATTTCTTTTTTCACACTTCCCCTTATTAAATAGGGCCCATAAATCTCATGATAAGTACCCAAAGATTCATATTGAACTTCGATGGGAACTTCTCTTGAGCCAATGACGCGTTGATCTAGTCGCCACCGGAGCCAAAAAGGACTATCTAAATTGATTCGTTTCTGCCGATAAGCTCCAAGCGCATCATAGGAACTACAAAAATACGGTTCTTTCTTTTTCGTATATTTATAGTTATTATTGTCAACTGTTTTATTTTGATAGTTTCCGCAATTATATGGATTATACCTATTTGCACAAATACCCCGTCGATTTCCGATCGTTAATACATAGAGTCCGATAAGCATATCTTGAGTCGGTACGGAAATGGGATCTCCAATAGCTGGAGACAAGAGATTCATATGAGAAAACATAAGTAAACGGGCTTCCGCTTGAGCTTCCAAAGATAAAGGTACATGAACAGCCATTTGGTCCCCATCAAAGTCTGCATTAAAGCCCTTACAAACTAATGGGTGTAAACAAATAGCGCGTCCCTCCACTAAAATGGGTTGGAACGCCTGTATGCCCAATCTATGCAGGGTAGGTGCTCTATTCAACAATACAGGATGCCCCTGCATAACTTCTTGAAGTATTTCCCATACAATCGGTTCTTTTTCCCGAATTTTACTTTTCGCAATCCCTATGTTAGAAGCAATATGTTGTCTGATTAGACCACGAATTACAAATGTTTGGAAAAGCTCTATTGCTATTTCTCGTGGTAATCCACATTGATGTAATGAAAGCGAAGGACCCACGACAATGACGGAACGCCCCGAATAATCGACCCGTTTACCAAGCAGAGTCTCACGAAATCTTCCCTCTTTGCCTTCAATTACATCTGAAAATGACTTGTAAACTTTATTATGACCATCCCTCATTGGTTGTCCGCGTATCCCATTATCAAGAAGTGTATCCACAGCCTCTTGTACCAATTTTTCCTGACACATTATTAATTCTCCTGGCGTAGACCTACTTGTTGCTAATAGATCGGTA